TCCTCTTTTGTTTAATCTACAGGAGGTCATATTCAGATTGCTATTCCACTTTTTTCGTAAAATTTGCATTCTCTACCTAACAATAACAAAACACAAATGGAAAATCACGCTCTGTAGGATTTGAACCTACGACATTGGGTTTTGGAGACCCACGTTCTACCGAGCTGAACTAAGAGCGCTTTCTTATTGCTTATTACAAAAAAAGGAAGACTGTAAGGAAAAAGATTTTTTTAACTCCAATAGATCTTGAATTCCTATATTATATATATAATATATATTATATATTATAGGTATGTCCAATTTGAATTGATCCTTGGTTATTGCTCAAAGGCAAAGTAATAGGTAGGGATGACAGGATTTGAACCCGTGACATTTTGTACCCAAAACAAACGCGCTACCAAGCTGCGCTACATCCCTTTCAATTGGTCTACAATGTCATTGTAGAGAATCCCCGCTTTGTTTTCCACATACTTTTTTCATTTTCTCCGTTCCGTTGATATACATAATTTTTTTGCCATTTCTTCTTTCTTTTTTCTCATTTCACATATGATATAACATATAATAATACTAAACTTCTATATATATCTATATATATACTATATATATCTATATATATATATGAAAAAAATATGACGCCGTAAATTTCGCGGGTGCCTGCACGGAAAAGGACGTTTTTTGTTTTTTTAACAAAAAAATGGATCTATGAAATTGTTGTACGTTTCAATTTTAATTAAGAATTTCGCGTACAAAACAAACGCGAGTGACCTTTAATTAACTTGATATATATCTGTTGATCATATAGGGAGTACCCTTATATTTATATATTATTATATTTATATTTATAGATATATATCTGTTGATCATATAGGGAGTACCCTTATATTTATATATTCTTATATTTATATATTATTATATTTATATTTATATATTATTATATTTATATATTATAATAAACATTATTTATTACAATTAGAGAAGGAGGATTTGAAATGCGAGATTTAAAAACATATCTATCCGTGGCACCGGTACTAAGTACTCTATGGTTCGGGTCTTTAGCGGGTTTATTGATAGAGATTAATCGTTTTTTCCCAGATGCGTTAACATTCCCTTTTTTTTCATTCTAGTTATTAACACGGGGGGATGAGGAAGATTAGAGATACAGTTAAATATCTGTGACTACTAATCCCCTCCTCTTTTTTTTTTAGAATTAGATAAAAGAGAAAGAATAAAAGAAGATTCAATCTCAGTGAAATGGGGAACTCGGGCCCAGGCTTTAGCTTCATTTATTAATTTCAATTCAATTAAGAGAACGGAAGTGGAAACATGGTTAGGACAAGAGTATCATACAAGATTCTTAAATGACATGCAATTCTAATCTAAACTTCTAATCTAATCGAATATAGGTTCAAATTCTTGTATTACTTATTATTACTATATTAATTATTACTATATTAGTTGCAACGAAATCTTTCATAATTGGATTTCAAAAAATTAGCAACTTCTTTTTTTTCCTTCCTTTCTTTTGGAAAATAGAAAGAAGGGTTGAGTAAATAAAAAACCAAAGGAGGCTCATGGCTAAGGGTAAAGATGTCCGAGTAAAGGTTCTTTTGGAATGTACTAGTTGTGTTCGAAACAGTATTAATAAAAAATCAAGCGGCATTTCCAGATATATTACTCAAAAAAACCGACACAATACGCCTAGTCGATTGGAATTGAAAAAATTCTGTCCTTATTGTTACAAACATACGGTTCATGGGGAGATAAAGAAATAGATGGTACTTGCGTATCGCTTTGATTTTAGAAAGAAGATGAAAAATGAATGACATATTAACACATTTTTTTTAATATTAATTATTAATTAATATTTTAATTATTAATTAATATTAATTAATATTAAATAGAATAATATTAAATAGAATATGTTAATATATTAAATAGAATATGTTAATATATATATATCTATTAATTAGTTAATATATATATCTATTAATTATATATCTTAATATAAATTGTAATAACTTAATATAAATTGTAATAAAAAATTATATATCTTAATATAAAATTATATATCTTAATATAAATTGTAATAAAAAAATCCTATTTCTTTATTCTAAATTATTATCATTTTTGATTCGATTGAACGAATTAGGATTTTCGAACTAAGGAATAAAAAACCATGGATAAATCCAAGCGACTTTTTCTTAAGTCTACGCGATCTTTTCGTCGGCCGTTGCCCCCGATTCGATCGGGGGATCGAATCGATTATAGAAACATGAGTTTAATTAGTCGATTTATTAGTGAACAAGGAAAAATATTATCTAGACGGGTGAATAGATTGACTTTAAAACAACAACGATTAATTACTATTGCTATAAAACAAGCTCGTATTTTATCTTTGTTACCTTTTCTTAATAATGAAAAACAATTTGAAAAAGGCGAGTTGGTCCCTAAAACTACCGGTCTTAGAACCAGAAAAAAATAGATTTCCTCTATCAATTGAATCCAAATTCTAAATTCGAACTCAAACATGAATTTCTTTTTTGTTCGAAAAATCCGAAAATCCCGATTTGTTTGGAGTGTTGTAATAAAAAGTTGTAATAAAAAAAGCAAATTGGGGAAGAATCAAAATTCTTTTTTTATTGAATCTTTTTACTCCGTTTGATTACTTGATCATATTATCATCATATTTTTTCCTATTAATTTTTAATTTCTATTCTACCTTCCTGGAATTTGTTTTCCAAGGAAGTCTATGTAAAACATTCTGATGGATTCCTCCCAATCTCCTTATTTTATGATGTCATTGGAAATCATGTAAAGACAATTCTTATCGAATTTAGCTAGTTGTGCAAGTATTTTACGACTAATAAGTAACTGTTTTTTGTACAGATTGTTTATAAGCTCGCTATAACTATCGAATACCCCCATCTCGCGAATTTCTGCATTTATCCGCGTGATCCATAAACGACGAAAATTTCTTTTTTGCCTATCTCTATCCCGATGGGCCGAAACCAAAGCTTTTATTTTTTGTTGAATAATAGTTCGAGTAAGTCTTGAATGAGCCCCGCGAAAGCTTGATGCGAATAAACGTATTTTTGTTCTACGTCTCCGAGCTATATATCCTCGTTTAATTCTGGTCATTGAATAAACAAAACTTTAAACTTTGATGAATAACTAATTGATTTTTTTTTCAGTTATTCTTTTCTCCTTTCTATAATAACAAAACGGATTCTTCCTATGTATAAAAAAAATAATTCCAACGGCTTTTGCTACTATAACCTTCCCAACCACGATTTTTCTTTTTTTTTTCTATTCACCTCGAAATAAGAAATTGTATTGATACTAGATATCAAACAAAAATATAATAAAAAAAAGAGTAATATAGAAAAAGAACTAGTGGGTTCCATCGTTTCTATGGTTACTTTTTAAACGGTGAGGTCTTCTCTATACACCGGAGCCCCTTCTTCATTTAATCATTTAATTAATGCTATGATTAACTTGCACAGTTAATACTCTTAGGCTCTACCTATGACTTATCCAGTAATAGGTCTTTCACAGTGAGATCTATTTATACAGTAACGATATTTAATTATGAAGATTAGCCAATTAGCTGACCCTCTTAGTCCGTTCTTGCAAGAATAGAGGCTTCTTTTTTGGCTTTTTAATTTAAATAAGATTTCCCCTGCTTAACGTATAATCTTTATTACTAATGGGTAATTCTTTTTTATTAAAATTGAGATGATTTAATTTGCACCAACGTAAACCAGAAATTTGCTACACAACCGAAGGATATGATAGATCTTTTTTTCTTTTTTCGTTTTTTCTAGATAGTGAGGGGGGTTCGTTCCTCCATTCTATCCTCTTTATCCATACTGATCACAAATAATGGAAAAATTTTTCCGTTCTTTTGTCTCAGCTCATAGTCTGAACGAGTCGCACATACACCCTAGTACACGTTCCTCGACGCTGAGGACATCCCGCAAGAGCAGGAGATTTGGTGACATTTCTGATTGGCTGTCTTGTGTTTCTAATAAGTTGTTTAATTGTTGGCATGTTGAAGTGTATACATAATGGGCTGGTTTAGATCGATCCTAACCGGATGATTATGAATTCTATTTATATTATTAAAATATTAATTATATTAATAAAATATTAAAAAAAATATTATTAAAAGAATTCTATTAATAATAACAGATATCAGAAACAGAATAAAAAACCCCGATAAGAAAAATGTGATTTGCGTGGAATTCATGCTATTTTTTGATTTTTTATGCAACTGCTACAAGATCAACAATTCCATGAGCTTGGGCTTCTGTTGCCGACATAAAAACATCTCTCTCCATGTCTTCGGATACAACCCATAAAGGTTTGCCCGTTCTTTGTGCATAAACCCTTGTGATAATTTCACGCAATTTAAGTAGTTCTTCTGCTTCCAGGACAAATTCTCCTATTTGTGCCTCATAAAAACCAGCAATAGGTTGATGGATCATTACCCTGATGGTATAAGATATTACTCTAGCTCGTATGATAAGTTGACGAAAAGAAATACAGAATAATAAGAAAAAAGGATCGAATTGACCAACCGTACAGGCATTGTTTCCACATTGCATACGGCTCTTTTACTTTTACCTTTCATCGAAGAAAAATCTAGAGTTTCTCAGGTCTAGATCGGTAAATTACCCACCCTTTCCTTGGTAGGAGTTAAAAAACAAAAATACTATGGTGGCTCCGTTGCTTTATTTCGTCCGTGATTTAGCAATCCCAAAGTTTCTTTTTTTTTTTCAAATAAAAAATGTAGAATAGAATCTTGTTTTTTTGTACTCGTTCATAACAGAAAATCGAGTGTGAAAACAAAAAAGTTTGTGACGCTGAAATAGGTCTTCCCAATAGATACGACAAAATCGGAAATACCTTTTATCTCAATCTCATACTACTCTTTCGATACATAATCGAATTAAAAAAAATTATATCGAATTTGAAAAGCCATGCTATTATTACTTAAT